TGAACTAAGTTGGAGACCTGAAAACTTATGAACGCAAGGGGGATTCGACCCCTTGCGTAAGCGCTTTCATAATATTTTATTCATATAAATGATAAACTAGATAACTTTCCCCAATGTTTAAAAAAACATCATTTCATTTTCGTTTTTATAATGCTTTTGAAAACTTCATTAATTGATTTCGAACATCTCTTACTTGATGGATAGTATCTATTGATACTTTCAAAATTAGAAGCAAGGAGAGGAGGAATTGCTCGGGTTCGTTTTCCGGAATGACACAATTCCAATATCTATTTCTGTAGATCAGAAATTACCCCAATCCTTTCTGATAGACCCCTACTCTATTTAGTAGTTCATCAAAGTTTAAATTTTTTTTTATAAATTTATTGACTAAGTTCTATGCTAGGACATTGAAACAATAATGACATAGTCGGTCACGCTGCTCCAACTTGGCTTGAAAAAACAAAGAAGGAATAAAGTCAAATAGTCTTCTTCTTCACAATATACATACTATGACTAGGAATGCGGTACAAATAATTGCCAACAAGAATTTGATTCTTTTTAGGAACTCAACTCGATGCTGATAAAATTGAGAATCTAGAAATTCATTTCGGACAATTGAACCTTCTCAAACTGTTTCTTCTTAAGAACCAAAAAAATTTGTGCCAAAATAACAGATGCCAAGAAGAACAAAAGGCCTTGGACACGTAATGGATCTTGAAGTACTATTTCCGCATCCCCTTGGCCAAATCCACCCACATTAGGATTACTCGTTAATGGCTGATCAAGTTTGATAGATTCACCCTCTGAAACAAGAAGTTCGGGTCCTGGGGGGATAATATCAACTACTTGACGTCCATCCAACGCATCTGTTATGGTTATTTCATATCCCCCTTTTTCTTTTCGTATGATTTTACTTACTATCCCGGCCGCTGTAGCATTATAAACTGTATTGTTACTCTTACTCCCATCCGGATAAATCTGGCCCCTTCCTCTATTCCCGCCTACATAGATGGGATATTTTAAAAAGTGAACATCTTTATTAGTAGCGGGGTCCGGAGAAAGAATAGGAAAGGTTATTTCACTATATTTCTGACCAGGAACAGGACCTATAACAAGAATATTTTTTTTAGTGGGGCGATAGTTTTGAAAAGACAGATTGCCTATCTTTTCTTTCATCTCAGGCGAAATACGATCGGGGGGGGCTAATTCAAACCCCTCAGGTAAAATAAGAACAGCCCCCACATTCAACCCCCCCTTTTTACCATTAGAAAGAACTTGTTTCACTTGCATATCATAAGGAATTCGAACAACTGCTTCAAATACAGTATCAGGAAGTACCGCTTGTGGAACCTCAATTTCCACGGGCTTATTAGCTAAATGGCAATTGGCACATACAATCCGCCCGGTCGCTTCTCGTGGATTTTCATAACCCTGCTGTGCAAAAATGGGATATGCATTTGAAATGGATGTATGGGTTATGATATATATCATAATCGATACGGAAATAGAGCGAGTAATCTCTTTCTTTATCCAAGAAAGGGTATTTTTAATTTGCATGGTCCAATCATTGATCCCGAAAATTTCTACAATAAAATTAGGTAGGTCGCTTGTATAGTCCCTATCCACAATTCTGCGATTTAGTGAAATAATTTTACTGGAATATAGGCATAGGAGAAATCCTCGTCTCGGTCGAAAGAGTAAGTACGTTTTTAAATGTTTGTTTTGCTTTTTAAAATGTTTTGCTTATGTAACATATTTATTATAAGTTGGATCAGTCATTCATTGAATGATAAATCACTACAAGTGATGGAGATACACGATTTAAATAACGAAAGATCCAATATTTAAAAATTGTATCTATAATGACTGGAAAAGTGGAAACAAGACCAGATATAATTTGGTCGTTATGAGCAAATCCAAAATCTTTGTAGACATAGCCAATCATAAGTTCCCAACCATGGGGTGAATGGAATCCGATACATAAATCCGTTAATAAAAGAATAGAAAAAGCTTTTATTGTGTCACTTAAGTTATATAGGAATTCTTGAACCCAAGAGTTAAGAATAACAAGTTCTTCATTACCCATAATAGAATAACCACTGAAAACAATGAAACAGATTATATTTGTCGATAAGTGCAAAATCGTATGGATATGATCCTCGTTATGCATCTTCATCAATTGGATCGTTTCCTTGTGGATTACGATACGAAGCGTTTGTAGATCTGTTTCCGGTTCTTCCTTTATCATTTCGTCCAAGAGTAAAAGTTCTTCTAATTCTATGAATTTTTCTAGAATACTCTTTTCTTGAATATCAGTCAAAAAAGTTTCAGATTGCCGAGTATTCCACCAATTAGTAACCCAAGATTCAAGACTTTTATTAAATGAGAGAGAGATCCACCAGGGCAAAAAGACTATAGATGTAAGATATAAAAGAGGAAGAAATAATTTATTTTTTGCCATTTTTTCATCTGTAAATTGAAATTCTTAATCAACCCACCTGATTCGTCGAATTTTTGTGATCTAATATTTTCTTTTTCTATCAACCATAAGTTCTATTACAAGGGATCTAACCTATGAATCTATTTCCTATTTTTGATTTTTTTTTTTATTGTGATTCCGCGGTTAGTCCTTGAATCTAGAAAGAATACAGAAATAGAATACGAGCCCCATTCGAATGAAGAAATAATTCAAAAAATCTTGTTTCCAGATACCTCCATTGATCAAATTGAAGCCCTTTCGATGAATTCCTGAAAGAATCACTTCAATGAATATTATTCGGATTTCGAACCAAAGGAACTCCCCTTCTGTCAAAATAGAAACTATTTTGAAAAAAAAAACCTTAAGCTAGGCTATAGAAATAAAAGAGAATTCTTTCTCAGTGGGAGGGGAAAAATGAAATAATTTTTTCTTCATTTCTAAAGTTAAAGTTAATTTGAAAATACTTCAATTGGTACGCGCAAGAAATAGGCCAATTCGGCAGCTTTTTGCTCAATTTCTCGCCGAGTCAAATTCTCATCACTACGCGTCAAGGGAATGTCCCCCCGTCCTTTGATTTCCATATAAAGGATACGGCGAGCATAAATCCTCCCTTTAACTTCTTCTATTCTGATGGACTGAATATCTTTCATACGGAATCGTAGGAAGATACGACGATTTTTTCCAGGAAATCCCCAACGAAAAATACACCCTATTCCTTCTTTTTTATCGAATCGATCATAGCCACTACCCACATTCCATGAAATTGTGCACCACAAATAGGAACTAATAAAGAGCCCCGCGAGCCCGTAGAAAGACATCACGATCCCCTGTGGGAAAAAATGGATTTCCTGAGACGGAACTAAGGATATCAAATTCTTACCGAGATAACTGGAAGTTCCAACCAATACGAATCCTAATGAACCTAAAAAAAGGATAAAGGCCCAGCAGAAATTACTTATTTTTCGAGACCCCACTATAAGTTCTATCCATATATGTTTTGATTGCCAACTCATACTCGATCCAGTTACATTTTATTGGAATTGATAAAATAGTCCAAATGTATTTTATTTTCCTTTTTTTTTCCCGAAGTAACTCTCATCAACTAGCGCCATTCTGATGTAACTCTTTGCTTTAGGAGTAATTGATCAAATTGGTTAGGGCTAAAATAATAACATTCACTTTATATGATCTGCCATAGATATCTATATCCATATAGATAAAATAATAGATAAGATACATTGACTTTATATTTCAGATATCCGCCTCGATTCCGATCTATTTGAATATAGCCATAACTCAGTTACCCATATCATATAGTTACGCAGACATAAACGCCCCCTCATTTATGTTTGGAAGAAGCCAAGCCGTATGCTACACCCTATTCTATTAAATAGAGATCCGTGTTATCTATATCTAAGTATTAAAAAAATATGGTACCCGTCGGATCTAAACAATCTTGTTTTTTTGAACATGAAGAGATAAAGAAGCCATTGCCATTGCCGGAAATACTAGGCCTACTAAAGGCACAAAAATAGAGGGTAAGTTTGTCATAGAATGGGTACCTCGATGTAATATTTGTTCCTGTTATAAAGATAGCTTATAATAATTAGAATTCGTATATAATTATACTAAGTATATCTAAGTGAGTATATATAATAAAGAAATGCAAGGAATGTCTAATTAAAGAATCTATATGTATAATTAATATGTATAATTAAATAAATAAGACTTATTCATCTTTCTACATGAAATAGAAAAAAATAGGGATGAGAAAATCCATTCTTGTCTTATCATTTGAATTCCAATTTTGATTTAATTAGAAATTTTCTCGAAAGATTCACTAGAATTCGATAGGGATTCTTAGGCAAATTAGAGATTTCTCGGGAGAAAGGATGCTATACTCTATAGCTATATTTTCAGCTATATTTTCTATCTTTGAATTATATATACAGCAAAAAGGAAAAAGAAAATTCGGTTTATTTGCCTAATTTGAATTTCGCATAAGGCAGAATTTTCTTTTTTTTTTCTTGTTGATAGAGGTTTCCTGGTTACTAATCAGTAATATCGGTATAAAAAAAAAGAATTGTCCACATGATTCTTTATTTTAAAAATTTACACTAAAATCTTATGTCATCAAAGAAAAAAAACATTCTTCGGATTTTTTCTTTGATTCCGATAAACTAACTATTTTTTTTTTCACTCCAAAAAAAAGAATTGAACTTAAGGCTCTCCTTACTACTTAATGGAATTTGAATTCAAAGGAAAAAAGGCGTGAAGCTTCAATAACTCACTCAAAACACCCTTTAAAGGATTACGTGGTACGATTGGATCGAATAAGCCCTTATGGAATAAATATTCAGCTGCTTGTGAACCTTCAGGTACTGTCTTATTCAATGTTTGTTCAATTACTCTTTTACCAGCAAATGCAATGTAGGCATTAGGCTCGGCAATAATGATATCCCCCAACATCCCAAAACTAGCCGTCACCCCACCAGTAGTAGGAGATGTAAGGATAGATACA